TGATTTTTGAGTAGAATATGATTTGAAGTGTATAAGACGGGTTGCATTTATTAAACACGTATGCAGATAGTTATAATATCCGACTTCTCTTTTATTGTCGGTTCTTGTCGGGACAGCCTGGGTCGTGCTCTATCAAAAGAGAATTTCTATTCAATGCAAAATAGAAGTGAAGTAGCATAATTTTATGCTAATTCCCTATTGAGAACATATCTAAATAATAGATATCTGTGTAACAATTTATGTTCTGGGGTTTACATATACTCATATGTTTTGTTATAATTGAAATTGAGAAGGACTTTTTGATTGAAAAAAAAATAAATACTGATTACTTCTGTCTCAATTTGTATTTTCTTATGTCATTAGGAAAACACAATTTGAGATTAAAATCCCAGAATCGTTCATGAATTCGAAGTAAGCAGTCAATAGTTAATGGTTCCAATTTGTCGGCTGAAAATACACATTTGATTTCTCAATAGAAAAGCGAGAGAATGTTTTTAGCATTGTCTATTTTCAGATACTATACAATCAATGGAAGGGATGGATCAAATCCAATCAAAAAGGGGTGTTTCTTTTATGAAAAGGATTAAGGAAAACAGGAGTCAAAAAATGCAAGTACAATAAAAATGAAGTAATGCGGGAAAATTTTAATCTATTTTGTATCATTTTGGCGGCATGGCCGAGCGGTAAGGCGGGGGACTGCAAATCCTTTTTCCCCAGTTCAAATCCGGGTGTCGCCTGATCAACAAAAAACTCGAAATCTCTTCTTCTCTTCTGTTCTGCTGATATAACTCGCAGAATTCCTCCCTGGCAGAAGCATAGGAAACAGACTGTTGATACTTTCTGTGTTTGATTCCAAACATGTGGTCTGAAGGTTTTCTAAAAGAAAAGATAAAGATTGTGAATCTTCGTTCGCATCTAGGATTCAAGAAAATATTCTAATCTACTGGCAGAGGGGCTATCAAGACTTCATGATTCCCTTCTATTACTAAGGGAGTGTCTATCTAATAACTGGATCTTGAGTCAGATTGTAGAGCCTCATAGTAAATTCAATTAATAGTTTTCGAAAGGGGCAGAAGTTGCTTTATATTATATACGACGGACTCGAGAGAATCTCTGAGTGCTCAGGTATCCAATCAATATTAGATTGGATGAATAATTTACTTTTATAGAAAACGGGGCAAAAAGAAAGAATTTCTTTTCGGCAACCCCCACCCCTGTTTCACAGCGATAACCGGGAAGGGGGGTACGGATTAGATCAAATGGATAAATACAGGTCTGTAATAGATAGTGATTTCTCCTTTTTAGTGATTTCTCCCCTTCTGTTTTTACTTAGACTTAGAAGGTCAACAAAACAAAAAAGAATAGGCCTTATTATTTTATTCTTATTCCTACATGTTCCCATTCCCTTGGGATATTACTATGTATTTTGCTTGGGTTTAATTTTTCCCGATTCGAAATCATAATCGATTTATTAGATTGGTTTCTAAATAGTGTTCGGTCAGAATCCCTTTTTGACTCTGCGCCATTGATTCCACTATTATTAGTGAGGAATAATGGAATAATTCCTTCGTATTTATAGAGATAGGGGACATAATTCACATGGATATAGTAAGTCTCGCTTGGGCTGCTTTAATGGTAGTCTTTACATTTTCCCTTTCACTCGTAGTGTGGGGAAGAAGTGGGCTCTAGAAGTACTGCTAATTGAGTTCAGGAATCAAAGCGTATCAATTGTTTTATAGATCGTTCTGCAACGCATTTTGAACTATTTAATTTAAATCGAATCCCATTGGACTCCAATGGAGTAATCTATGATATGAATCATACTCTTTCTCTCAAAGAGATATTTCAGGGATTCCCGTGTTTGTATTTCGAAAAGAAAGGGATTCAGATGATTGGAAATTTATTCCAACCTAAAATTCGTCCGAAATTTTCTATTTCAATCGACGGGAATGGGCTCTTACTATCTTTATAGATAGATAAAGAGGAAGACCGGACCCCCTTTTTTTTTAATCTCTTTCCTTCTTTACTCTTCAAAGAAGAAGTCGTTTTGTTAAGTGTATACGCACTTTCTATGAGAAATGATATAGAGATATAGATGGTGGTTGTCTAACGAGAGACTATGCAATAATAAGATTTTGCCTCGGGCGAATCACATATTGGGTATTTACCGTTTCCTTATTAGGAAAAATAAATAGAATTCTAAGATAAGAATTATTTCGGATTGATCGTAACAAATAGATGTAGCAAATTGGGTGTTATGTCAATTCCATACAATATATAGAATTAATATACACATAATTCTAGATTACAACTTTATAGACTAAGTTTATAGCCTAAGAGATAGATAGTATGGTAGAAAGAAAGATTCATCTATTTCTACCATACTATCTATCTCTTAGAATACTGCTGATTATAGTCCGCTTATTTCATTTAAGTTAAGACATGAAATTGGAATCCTTTTCATTTGACTTCGTCAATTTTTGATAAGAACTCAGAAGGAAAGTTTTATTCAAATGGATTTGAAAATTCAATTGAATTAATCATTTTGACTGACTGTTTTTACGTAAATGATAAGTAGAAAAGCGGTAGGAACTAGAATGAATAGTGCAGTAGCAATAAATGCAAGAATATTTACTTCCATAATCTCATCGGTTTTTTTACTTCGCAATAACTCGGGATTTAATCCCCTAGAGATGATAAATCTTTCGTCTGTAAATTCAATGAATGAATTACCTCTCGATGATCTTGAATCGTATCAATATCATGAATAACAATATCTGATCTATCAAATCAACTCGTCGTCGAGACTTGAATAGTATAACATAGGAAGTTCTTTTATCCATACCGAATCAAAATTTTGATTCCTGACCCAATTAATCCAAAATTCCTTTATTTATCATCCGTTTCCTTGTTTTTTTCTATAACCTACCTTTACCTTGCGTCTTCCTTGGACAATCATCTGATGAAGGATCGTCAGATTGCCTTTCCGCTTTGATTAATTACATAGTTACAAACCTAAACAAACAATAAAAGTGAAATGGAAAAAATAGTAAAGAAAAAATAAAGAAAGACTCCTTTTTACTTTGGGAATTAAAGTATGCCCCCCGACACCCTTTCCTAGTTCATAGAAAGGGAAAAATGAATTGATGTATTTATTGGATATTGGACCCGTCGGGACTGGCGGGGCTCGAACCCGCAGCTTCCGCCTTGACAGGGCGGTGCTCTGACCAATTGAACTACAATCCCAGGGAAATAAGGGATCTAGCAGAAAATTTGATTCTTTTTTATCGTCGTATGGGGTATTTCTGAAGGACAAGGGGGGTTATACCATCTCATGGTGGATTGGCGAATTTTTGGGCCGAGCTGGATTTGAACCAGCGTAGACATATTGCCAACGAATTTACAGTCCGTCCCCATTAACCACTCGGGCATCGACCCAGGAAGAATCAATTTTAGGCTTATTGGTAATCCATGATCAACTTCCTTTCGTAGTACCCTACCCCCAGGGGAATTCGAATCCCCGCTGCCTCCTTGAAAGAGAGATGTCCTAAACCACTAGACGATGGGGGCCGACTCGCCCAACCGCCCTCATACTATGATCATAGTATGATCAGTTTTTTGAAATTGTCAATATAATGTAATGATATGATTAGATCCTAGGGATCTTTCCGTTTTTCAGAATTGTATAGAATTTTTTGATTCGTCATTCCTATTTATGAATTCTTCATTAGAATTGATATTCTCTATATAAAATAAAAAAAATCTAGTAAGCAAGATCAAGAAGTTATCGAAAATTTTCTCTAAGACTTTAGTTCAAGATGACAAGTAGACTCTCTTCATCACATGATTCGCTGAACTATCTTGAAATTGATTTTATGTCGAATTGGTAAGTGTACATCTATGTTATGTATCAATATTTTGTTTTGATAGGGATCATCTCAATAAAAGAAATTATAGCCGGTCTTGAAACAATTCATTTGACCCTAGACTTCCCAGGCAAATCCATTTGATTAGTAAAAAATCATCCACTAGCCACTATGAGTCTACTGCATATATTTATGTATATAATATATGTGCATATAGAGATTTTATCTACATAGTGACTCGTTCGGGAATTAAACCAAATAAGCCCTTTTAACTCAGTGGTAGAGTAACGCCATGGTAAGGCGTAAGTCATCGGTTCAAATCCGATAAGGGGCTTTTATTTTTTTCATAAAAGTTCAGTCATAGTATTTAGAAAATGGAGAAATTTTTTTTATTTGGAATACAAAAGGAACTAACCGGATAATACGTTATCATTATACTGGGTTAGAGTATAGTAGTTCTATGGAACATTTATTCGGTAAATTTTCATTATTATGAATAATCATAAGCCGCCCTCTTGAATCACCAAAGATCCCTGATCCATACTTTACTTTTCCAGTATACCACTCAAATCCATTGGAAAGATTAGAAATCAACAAAAGAAAAAGTAAGTGGACCTGACCCATTTAATTGTGACTATATCCGCTATTCTGATATTCAAATTCGATAGAGATTAAATTTGAATTAGAACAGTTGACCCACTTCTTTTTTTAATTTCATTTCTTTGGACTTCGAAAGAATTTGTCGATATTTCCGATTCAATCTTCTTCTTCCTAGATTTTCTATGGGAATAAATTGTTATTCCCTTCCTCTACAGAGAAACCTTTCTTCCAAGTCACAAGATAAGAGCCATTTCCACTATCTTTCTTTGATTCCAGATCAAGATGGATTTATATCTATCTATCTAAGTCTATTTAGATGTATAGCTATCAGATCACGGCTTCATGTACCAAACATTTCTATATCGCCGCATCCGATATTTTTGTTACGACAGTGTAATGGAGAATGGATGCGAGAAAGAGACTTTGATTTCCAGTCTTCTATTTTTTTATTGAATTTAACGAAAAAAAATAGGAAAGTATCTTGAGAGAAAATTCAATAGCAAAATATTCGAAGTGTCTTTTTTGCTTTGACCC